TCAAGATTGGTTAACAGATGGTCTTCAGGTAAAAATTCTATTTCCTTTCCGTTTAAAACCTTGGCGAAGATCTAAACTACGATCTCATCATGGAGATCCAATGAAAAAAAAAGTAAAACAAGAAAATTCTAGTTTTTTAACAGTTTGGGGAACGGAAACAGAACTTCCTTTTGGTCCTGCCCGAACCCTACCTTCTTTTTTTGAACCCATATATAAAGAACTAAAAAAAAATATTCGAAAAGTGAAAAAGAATTATTTTCTACCTCTAAAAGTAAAAGTTTCAAAACCATGGGTTATCCAAATTTTTCCAGTTCTAAAACGAATAATGAATAAACTTGAAAAAGTAAACCCAATTTATTTATTTGAATTCAAGAAGGTGAAAGTATATGAACCAAATGAAAATGCAAAAGATTCAAAAGATAATAATAAGATTATTCCTGAATCGACCATGCAAATTCAATCTATGAATTGGACAAATTTTTTATTCATAGAAAATGAAATGAAAGATCTTGCTGATAAGACAATCATAATCAGGAATCAAATAGAAGAAATCGCAAAAGAAAAGAAAAAAAAAGTTCCAGCCTATGATGATAAAAGACCAGAATTAAAGAAAGATATTTGGCGGATATTCAAAAGAATAAATACTCGATTAATATGCAAATCACATTATTTTATGAAATCTTTCATTGAAAAAATATACATGGATATCCTGCTATGTATGGTTAGCATTTCGAAGGTCAATGCACAACTTTCAACAAAAAAAATTATCAATGAATCCATTTACAACGATGAAAGAAATCAAGAAGGAATTGATGAAACAGATCAACATACAATGAACTTTATTTCGACTATAGAAAAAGAAAAGGACTTTTCTAATCCTAGTAATAATTCAAATACTTATTACGATTTATCTTCCTTGTCCCAAGCATATGTATTTTACAAAATATCACAAACCCAATTACTTAACAACCATCACTTTAGATCTGTACTTCAATATCGCGGTACCCATCCTTTTATTAAGGACAAGATAAAGTATTATTCTATAACCCGAGGAATATTTAACTCCAAATCAAGGTATAAGTATAAGAAAATAAAAAAGCCTGGAATGAATGAATGGAAAAACTGGTTAAAGGCTAATTATGCATACAATTTATCTCAGAGCAAATGGTCTCGATTAGTATTAGTAGCGAAAAAATGGCGAAAAAAAATCAATCAAAATTGTACGATTCACAATAAAGAATCAATGAAATTTTCTTCATATAAAAAAGAAAAAGACCGATCAATTCATTACAAAAAAGAAAATTTCTATACAGTGTATTTATGGCCGAATCAAAAAGAAAAATTAAAAAAGCAATATGTATATGATCTTTTATCACATAAATATATATATTATTATTGTGGGGATAGTAAAGATTCCTCTATTTATAAACCAAAATTACAACTAAAAAGGAACCAAAAAATTCCATATAATTTCAACATACAGAAACCCGAATTGTTTTATGGAATTGATAATTCCATAGAAAAAAATTATGTTTTTAATAAGCATAAAAATCTGAATAGGAAATATTTTGATTGTAGAATTCTACATTTTTACCCGAAAAACACTATTGATGTAAACGATATCGATATTATCGACTTTACAAATGTACATATCGGTGCCAAACTTGAAAAAAATGCTAAGACTAAAAAAAAAATAAATATTAATATAAAAAAATTAAAAAAAAAATATCTTTTTTTTCTTTCAAAACATCAAGAAAAAGAAACAAATCTATACAAAAAAAACAACTCCAATCAAAAAAGTTTTTTTGATTGGATGGGGATGAATCGAAAAAGGGAAAGAGTTTTTTGTAAAAAAAAAAAATCAAATCTGAAACTTTGGTTCTTCCCGGAATTAAGATTTCCTTTTGATACATATAAGACATATAAGATTAAACCGTGGATCATCCCAATCAAATTACTTCTTTCCAATCAGAATTTAGATGAAAAAAAAAAAATTAGTCAAAATAAAAGTGTCAAAGATTCTATTTTAATAAAATTAAAAAACCAAGAAAAAAACGAGGAAAAGACAAATTTTGTGTCAGATTCAAGCAAACAAAACAAAAAAAAGCCTCTTCAAAAGGATTATGTGAGATCTGAAAGTAAAAAGAAAAAACGATGCAAGAAAAGCAAGGAATCAGAACTAGATTTATTCCTAAATAAATATTTAATTGTTCAATTAAGATGGAACAACTTCGTTAATCATAAAATGACAAGAAATATCAAGGCATATTGTTTCTTACTTAGATTGATGGATCCAAGTTCTATAGCTCTAGCCTTAATTCGAAGAAAAGAGATGGATCCAGACGCAATCCTTAATAAGGATAATCTAACTCTTACAGACTTTTTAAAAAAAGGAATATTGATTATCGAATCAACTCGTTTAGCTTTTATAACGGGTGGAAAATTAATTATGTATCAAACCATAAGTATTTCATTGATCGATGGCGAAAAGAGTAATCACCAAATAAATATAAAATACAAAAAAAAAATATATGTCAATAAGAAGAATTTTAATAAATCTACTGAACAACATGAAAATATGCTTGTGAATGGGAATCCAGATTATTATGATCTCCTTGTTCCTGAAAATATTCTATCTCCTAGACGTCGTAGAGAATTGAGAATTCTAATTTGTTTCAACTCTCCTAATTGGGATGTTGTGAATAGAAATAAAATATTTTACAATGAAAATAATATAAGAAACTCCACACAATTTCTGAATGAAGACAAAGGTCTTAATCTTAATATGGATTCAAATATAAAATATAAGTTGTTTCTTTGGCCCAATTACCGATTAGAAGATTTAGCTTGTATGAATCGCTATTGGTTTGATACCAATAATAGTAGTAATTTCAGTATGTCAAGGATACACATGTATACACGATTTAGAATTATCTAATTATCTAATAGTATATTTGATATACTTTATGTCACATGTCAATATTCACATGCCATTTTCCGTAGATGAAAAGTGAAGGATATATGTTATACTTTGCTACTTTGGTACATAAACATAACATAATATGTATTTACTTGTGTATCAATTCAATCTAGAAAGAAATTCACAGAATCTTTTTAGGTGCAAAAAAAGATTCTCTTTGGTAAATGTGTAAATGTATTATCCTTTTCTATCCAAATCCAATTTTCAATTGGATTTGGATAGAATCAAATAAAAAACTATTTGGAAATGAATAAATTTTTATTTTTGTGTGTACTAGATTAAAAAAAAATGGAAATAACATTATTATTATTATAATAATAAAAATAATATATATTATTTTCTTTTTCATAATCGGAAAAATCCGTGGAAAAGAAAGAAAAAAAAGTTTTTTATGATAAAAAATTCATTCATTTCACTTATTTCACAAGAAGAAAAAGAAGAAAACAGAGGTTCTGTTGAATTTCAAGTATTAAGTTTCACAAATAAGATACGAAGACTTACTTCACATTTGGAATTGCACAAAAAAGATTTTTTATCAAAAAGAGGTCTACAAAAAATTCTGGGAAAACGTCGACGTATGCTGGCCTATTTGTCAAAGAAAAATGAAGTGCGTTATAAGAAATTAATTGATGAATTGGATATTCGAGAACCAAAAAATTGTTAATTTCATTGTTTGAATTTTTGAATTAGTAATTATTAGATTTTAAGATTTTACATTTGGACGAATCTACTTTATTGAGGAATTCGTGAAATAATGAATTAAGGAAGAAAAGGTATGACTGTACCGACTAAAAAAAAAGATTTCATGATCGTTAATATGGGTCCTCACCACCCATCAATGCATGGTGTTCTTCGACTAATTGTTACTCTCGATGGTGAAGATGTTATTGACTGTGAACCTATATTGGGTTATTTACACAGGGGTATGGAAAAAATAGCGGAAAACCGAACAATCATACAATATTTGCCTTATGTAACACGTTGGGATTATTTAGCTACTATGTTCACAGAGGCAATAACGGTAAATGCACCAGAACAACTGGAAAATGTTCAAGTACCTAAAAGGGCTAGCTATATCAGAGTAATTATGCTGGAGCTGAGTCGTATAGCTTCTCATTTGTTATGGCTTGGACCTTTTATGGCGGATATCGGTGCACAGACTCCCTTTTTTTATATTTTTAGAGAGAGGGAATTAATATATGATTTATTCGAAGCTGCCACAGGTATGCGAATGATGCATAATTATTTCCGCATCGGAGGCGTAGCAGCCGATCTACCTTATGGCTGGATAGATAAATGTTTAGATTTTTGTGATTATTTTTTAACAGGGATTCTTGAATATCAAAAACTTATTACGCAAAATCCTATTTTTTTGGAGCGAGTCGAAGGAGTGGGTATTATTGGTGGGGAGGAAGCGATAAACTGGGGTTTATCGGGACCAATGTTACGAGCTTCCGGAATACAATGGGATCTTCGTAAAATTGATAATTATGAGTGTTACAATGAATTCGATTGGGAAGTCCAATGGCAAAAAGAAGGAGATTCATTAGCTCGTTATTTAGTACGAATGGGTGAAATGAGGGAATCCATAAAAATAATTCAACAGGCCCTAGAAGGAATTCCTGGCGGACCCTATGAAAATTTAGAAGTCCGGCGCTTTGGTAGAGCAAAAAATTCCGAATGGAATGATTTTGAATATAGATTTATTAGTAAAAAACCTTCACCCAATTTTGAATTGTCGAAACAAGAACTTTACGTAAGAGTGGAAGCCCCAAAGGGGGAATTAGGAATTTATTTGATAGGAGACAATAGTATTTTCCCTTGGAGATGGAAAATTCGTCCACCCGGCTTCATAAATTTGCAAATTCTTCCTCAACTAGTTAAAAGAATGAAATTGGCTGATATCATGACGATACTAGGTAGTATAGATATCATTATGGGAGAAGTTGATCGTTGAAATGATAATTGATACGACAGAAGTACAAACTATCAATTCTTTTTCTACATCGGAATCCTTAAAAGAGGTCCATGGGCTCATATGGACTTTTGTACCCATTTTAATCCTTATATTGGGAATTACAATAGGGGTACTAGTAATTGTGTGGTTGGAAAGAGAAATATCTGCAGCGCTACAACAACGTATTGGGCCTCAATATGCTGGCCCCTTAGGAATTCTTCAAGCTTTGGCAGACGGAACTAAACTACTTTTAAAAGAAGATCTTCTCCCGTCTAGAGGAGATCCTCGTTTGTTTAGTATTGGACCGTCTATAGTAGTCATATCGATTCTACTAAATTATTTAGTAATCCCTTTTGGGTATCGCCTTGTTTTAGCCGATCTCAGTATAGGTGTTTCTTTATGGATCGCCATTTCAAGTATTGCTCCTATTGGGCTTCTTATGTCGGGGTATGGATCGAATAATAAATATTCTTTTTCAGGTGGTCTGCGAGCTGCTGCTCAATCCATTAGTTATGAAATACCATTAACTCTATGTGTATTATCAATATCTCTACGTGTGATTCGTTGAATATAAAATTTATACTTCTTTCCTTTACTTCTAGGAAAAAAGTTGAATGAATTGAATGGATATTTTTTTTTATTCATGATTCAGGTCAATGAGTTAAACCAAATAGTTATATGAGTGAAACAAAACAACTTAGAAATTTGCAGTAAGAAGATAAAATCTCACTTCATATGTACAAGAATAAAATTGAAGTAAACATAAGCCGTGTAAAATGGTTATCCCAAGATTGAGATTCGTCATCATATCTTGAAGCGGGTATAAAAGATCGACTGTATGGAGTTTTCATTACTGTCTTGTATTTATTAACATGCCGTAGATCAATCAAAAATCAGTGGACAATTAGGAACACAAAAGTACACAAAAGATTAGTAATGGAGATAATATAAGGTAGGGTATCAAAAAAAAAAGATATTTCTGCATAAAATGAATCATAATAGAGGCTTTAAATTGGTAGAAATGATCAAGCGGTACTTTCCTATGATTCCGATCTAGAGTAATATTCCTATTCACTGATTAAAAAAAATAACTATTCAGAACGAATTAATCCTTTATTTATTTTTTCAAAGTACCCGCCTCTGAGATAGAAGAACAGGAATAAAAGAAATGAAATATAATATTCGAATGAATAAAAAAAATCTTTATTTTTTCTTTTTCCTATGCATATACATCCAAATAGATGAAATTCTTATCATTATTTAATTTATGAAAAATTCCTCTAATTATTTTATTAATTTTTTTTTATTCTATTCATATAACGAATATTTGATTAAATAGTTTAAATTATTACCGAACAAAACAAAGAAAAATATACTTTGATTATAAGGGATGAGATGAATTCCGAAGCCTTTTTTTCTTATTTTTGCGAACGCGAACGGAATTTCATTGGTTTAATTTGGGACTCTCCGACAGATCTTTTTTTTTTATACCCTAAAACAAAAGGAAGTGATAAGACCGAACCAGTCCTTACATTTATTTGTGGCCATAGAGGAGCCGTATGAGGCTGAGGTCTCATGTACGGTTTTGAAATAGCGATGGGAACAGTGTTTGTTTTTATCGACTATAATTATCTAATAGTTCAAGTACAGTTGATATAGTTGAAACACAGTCCAAATATGGTTTTGGGGGGTGGAATCTGTGGCGTCAGCCCATAGGATTTATGGTTTTCATAATTTCTTCTCTAGCTGAATGTGAGAGATTGCCCTTTGATTTACCAGAAGCGGAAGAAGAATTAGTAGCAGGTTATCAAACGGAATATTCAGGTATCAGATTTGGTTTATTTTATCTTGCTTCGTACCTAAATCTATTAGTTTCTTCATTATTTGTAACGATTCTTTACTTAGGTGGGTGGAAGTTATCTATTCCATATATATTTGTTCCTGAACTTTTCGGAATAAAAAAAATAGCTGGAGTCTTTGGAATGACAATTGGTATCCTTGTTACATTAGCTAAAGCTTATTTGTTTATATTCATTTCTATCACAACAAGATGGACTTTACCCAGGATGAGAATGGACCAGCTATTAAATCTTGGATGGAAATTTCTTTTACCTATTTCTTTGGGTAATCTATTATTGACAACTTCTTCTCAACTTGTTTCACTATAAATTAAATAATAGAATACGATAAGAATATTCTAGATTCATAACCCCTTTCAAACAAGAGAAAGAAATATCAATTTATTCATGGATATCTACAATATGTTTCCAATGGTGACTGGGTTCATGAATTATGGTCAACAAACAATACGGGCTACAAGGTACATTGGTCAAAGTTTCATAATTACCTTATCTCACACAAATCGTTTACCTGTAACTATTCAATATCCTTATGAAAAATCAATTACGTCAGAACGTTTTCGCGGTCGAATTCACTTTGAATTTGATAAGTGTATTGCTTGCGAAGTATGTGTTCGTGTATGCCCAATAGATCTACCTGTTGTTGATTGGAAATTGGAAAGAGATATGAAAAAGAAACAATTACTTAATTATAGTATTGATTTTGGGGTCTGTATATTTTGTGGTAACTGTGTCGAGTATTGTCCAACAAACTGTTTATCAATGACTGAAGAATATGAACTTTCTACTTATGATCGTCACGAATTGAACTATAATCAAATTGCATTGGGTCGGTTACCAATATCAGTAATTGGAGATTATACAATTCAAATAGTTATGAATTCAACTCAAATAAAAATCGATAAAGATAAATCCCTTGATTCAAGAACGATTACCAATTACTAAAATTTTTTTTATATTTGATATAAAGGATCAAAGCTTTTTTTGTCAATAACTACAAATATGATACTATTTATTTATTTTTGAGAATTATTCTTTTATTTAAACTAATTATAATAATAAATTTCATTTATCGCGAGAATTTCAAAATATACAATTCTAAAGTTTTTTCTTTTGGATAAAAAAGTAAGTGTAATTAGTCCAATATATATAATTATATCTATTATATATATAATAGATAACTAATTATATATATTCTATATAGTTATATCCATATTAAGATTTAATTCAATTAGGAAGGTATCATAAATTGGATAAACCTTTTTCCTTGACTATTTAGTAAAGTCATGATTTGACTTATTTTTTTTGTGGACATTTTATACATAATGGATTTACCAGGACCAACACATGATATTCTTGTAGCATTTCTGGGGTCAGTTCTTCTATTAGGGGGTATGGGAGTTGTATTACTTACCAATCCTATTTATTCTGCTTTTTCGTTGGGGTTGGTTCTTGTTTGTATATCTTTATTCTATATTTCATCGAACTCCTTTTTTTTGGCTGCTGCACAGCTTCTTATTTATGTGGGAGCCATAAATGTTTTAATTATATTTGCGGTAATGTTCATGAATGGTTCCGAATATTCTAATGATTCATATTTTTGTACCGTTGGAGATGGAGTCACGTCACTGGTTTGTATAAGTATTTTTTTTTCACTGATTACTATTATATCAGATACATCATGGTATGGAATTATTTGGACTACAAGATCAAACCAGATTATAGAACAGGACCTAATAAGTACTGCTCAACAAATTGGGATTCATTTATCGACAGATTTTTATCTTCCCTTTGAACTAATTTCAATAATTCTTTTAGTTTCCTTGATAGGTGTAATTACTATGGCTCGCCAATAATAAATATAGTTAGAATAAAAAAAATTATAGTTATAAAAATTTTAAATATGAAATTAAATATATAATAAAATCAAAAGGTTTAATAATTTTAGTTAAATTTGTTTACTTTCTTTTGTTTTGTAATTATAACTTCTAGTTAATTGAATCCCTTGAATTGTTGATATTGAAATGAATCGAGATTGATAAGGAGTTAGTCAATGATGTTCGAGCATGTACTTTTTTTGAGTGTCTATTTATTTGCTATTGGTCTCTATGGATTGATCACAAGTCGAAACATGGTTAGAGCACTTATGTGTCTTGAGCTTATACTAAATTCGGTTAATATTAATCTCGTAACATTTTCTGATATATTTGATAGTCGACAATTAAAAGGGAACATTTTCTCAATATTTATTATAGCCGTTGCAGCTGCAGAAGCTGCTATTGGACTTGCTATTATTTCGTCGATTCATCGAAACAGAAAATCAACGCGTATCAACCAATCGAATTTGTTGAATAATTAATTAAAATTATCATGATCATATACTAAAAAATTCGTTATTTTATTTCTATATCTATAGATTATTCATCTAATTAATATATAAATAAAATATAAAATATATATTATATAATATAAATAAAATTAAATAAAAATAAAAAATATAAGAAAAATATAAGATTAATATATTATATATATATATAACGTGTATATATAACATGTAAAATATATAGTATATATAATAACTAAGAAACTATAATATTATAATATATGAATTATATATTTATATTATTATGTATATATGATATATATATGGATACATATATGAAATTTGATTCAATATCAAATTGACTATTGAATTTCAATTTGACTATTTTACTAGATTAGTAAAGTATAATTAATACTAATTTAATTTATAATAATATAAATTAAATTAAATCTATTTTATTTAGATTTAATTTTAGATATTTATATATTGATTTGAATATCAATTTATTTTGTTGGACCATTTTCATTCACGCACCCGACTCGTATGATTATAATTTTTGAAACGAAAATTAAAGTCTCTTGGCTTTTTCTTATAAGCAGATTTAGAAAAATATTGATTCTTCCAATTTTAGTAAACCACTGCTTCGTCTGGTGTCTACAATATAACTACTACTTATATACCAGATTGAAAATTTTTGATGTTCAAACCCGGGCTGTTATAGATTCAATGTCACATTCAGTAAAAATTTATGATACATGTATAGGGTGTACTCAATGTGTACGAGCTTGCCCTACGGATGTGTTGGAAATGATACCGTGGGACGGATGTAAAGCTAAGCAAATTGCTTCCGCACCAAGAACCGAGGATTGTGTAGGTTGTAAGAGATGTGAATCCGCTTGTCCAACGGATTTTTTGAGTGTCCGTGTCTATTTATGGCATGAAACAACTCGCAGCATGGGACTATCTTATTGATACGTTACAAAAAAAATACACTTTAATTATTTGATTCCTCTTTACCGACAAAAGCTCGTATTCAGAATAGAATAATATATTTTATTAAGTACGGGCTTTTGTGGTCAAAAACGTATCTTGTCTTTATCACGAATAATTTTCCTTGGCTAACAATACTTGTTGTTTTGCCGATATCCGTCGGCTCTTGCATTTTTTTTCTTCCTTATAGAGGAAATAAGATGTTCAGGTGGTATGCTATAGGTATTTGCTTGTTAGAACTCCTTTTAATGACCCACGTTTTCTGTCATCATTTCCAATTGGACGATCCATTAATCCAATTGGAAGAAGATTTTAAATGGATAGATATTTTTGATTTTCACTGGAGACTGGGAATTGATGGACTTTCCATAGGACCCATTTTACTGACAGGATTTATCACCAGTTTAGCTACTTTAGCAGCTTGGCCAGTTACTAAAAATTCACAATTGTTCTATTTTCTCATGCTAGCAATGTACAGCGGTCAAATAGGACCATTTTCTTCTCGAGACCTTTTACTTTTTTTCATGATGTGGGAGTTAGAATTAATTCCTGTTTATTTACTTTTATCCATGTGGGGAGGAAAGAACCGTCTCTACTCGGCGACAAAGTTTATTTTGTACACGGCGGGAGGCTCCATTTTTCTTTTAATAGGGGTTCTGGGTATGGGTTTATATGGTTCTAATGAACCTACATTAGATTTTGGAAAATTAGCTAATCAATCATATCCTGTGGCATTGGAAATAATATTATATTTTGGATTCCTTATTGCTTATGCCGTCAAATTGCCGATTATACCTCTACATACTTGGTTACCCGATACCCATGGAGAAGCACATTACAGTACATGTATGCTTCTAGCTGGAATCTTATTAAAAATGGGAGCATATGGACTTATTCGAATCAATATGGAATTATTATCCCACGCTCATTCCATATTTTCTCCCTGGTTGGTAATAATAGGAACTATTCAAATAATCTATGCAGCTTCGACCTCTCTCGGTCAACGGAATTTGAAAAAGAGAATAGCCTATTCTTCTGTATCTCACATGGGTTTTACAATTATAGGAATTGGTTCCATAACCGGAATCGGGCTCAATGGTGCTATTTTACAAATACTCTCTCATGGATTTATTGGTGCTGCACTTTTTTTCTTGACGGGAACGACTTGTGATAGAATGGGTCTTGTTTATCTCGACGAAATGGGGGGGGTATCGATCCCAATGCCAAAACTTTTTACCATGTTCAGTAGTTTTTCAATGGCTTCTCTTGCATTGCCGGGAATGAGTGGTTTTGTTGCAGAATCATTAGTTTTTTTTGGAATAATTACTAGTAAAAGATTTCTTTTAATGCCAAAAATACTAATTACTTTTGTAATGGCAATAGGAATGATATTAACTCCTATTTATTTATTATCTATGTTACGTCAGATGTTCTACGGATACAAGTTATTTCATGTTACAAATTCTAATTTTTTGGATTCTGGACCACGAGAACTATTTGTTTCAATCTGTATCTTTTTACCTATACTAGGGACTGGTATTTATCCCGATTTCATTCTCTCGTTATCAGTTGATAGGGTACAAGCTATACTATCTAATTATTTTTATCGATAGTCTTTCATTAAAAATATGGAAATCGAATTTTTTTTGTCTTTTTATTTTCCGCTTTTAAACGCCGAACAATGCAAAAGAATTAAATGAATTAAAAATCTCAATTTTAATCAGATACATTTCGAGTTTTTTTAGAACTCTTTGGACCATTTTTGGTCCAAAGGGTTCTAAAAAAACTTGCACAAAGAAAGAACTTTCACTATATATTTATATATAAATATGGGTATGGGATGATGTTTTGTTCTTATATGTACTCGTTATTTTATGTAGTTTATTCAATTATTTAGTATTTTAGATGTTAATGTGAATGAACCATAACTATGTAGACCTATCCCTAATAGATTGATTCCAAAATAGCATATCCAAATTATAAGGAATCCCATAGAAGCCACAAGTGCCGAATTTGTACCCTGCATACTTTGATTTGTACTAGTTCTAGTATGTAAATAAATTGCGAATATGATCCAAGTAATAAATGCCCAAGTTTCCTTGGGGTCCCAACTCCAATATGATCCCCATGCTTCATTAGCCCATACTGCTCCACAAAGAATTCCTATGGTTAAAAAGGTAAACCCTAAACTAATGACACGATAACTCAAATAATCCAAACGTTGAGTTAATTGATATTTATAATAATTTCGAAATGAAAGAAAAGAAGTGTTTTTATAAACACTTCTTTTTTCATTCCAACAGTTAATCTTACCAAAGATAAATTTCTTAATTAAGAAATTTTTTACTTTACCATTACAAAAAATATTGATGTTTTTTCGAAATGTAATGACTAGAAGAGCCATTGAGAATAATGATCCACATAAAAGAGCGGCATAGCTTAATAACATCATACTTACGTGCATCATTAACCACTGAGATTGTAGAGCAGGTACTAATATTACAGATTGGTGCATTTCAGTTAAAAGACCCGACGTGGCAAAGCCTTGTGTGAAAATGGTACTTGATGCAGTTATTGTGTTTAAATCATTTTTATGATTCCCCATCTTGTAAATGATATGAATAATGGATAAACTACACGAAAGGAAAATTAATGACTCGTATAAATTACTTAAGGGAAAATGTCCCGAAGAAATCCAACGAGAAACCAATAATCCCGTTATAGATAAAAAAGTAGCTATCATTCCTTTTTCTGATGAATCAGGCAATCCTACGCTTTCGTGGACAAAAAAGGTTATCAAATAAATCGTAATAACAATTGAAATTATCGAAAAAGAGATATGAGTCAATATATGTTCTAAAATTGTAAATATCATAAAAAGGAGTTCCATAAGAGAATTGAAATCGAGAATTGAATACATTATAGGAGCCATTGTATAGGATCCATTGTGTCTATTTTAGAAGATTTTTTTGATAGGATAGGATGCCGCCACTCGGACTCGAACCGAGATGCTCTAGCACTGCTTCCTAAGAGCAGCGTGTCTACCAATTTCACCATGGCGGCTTACTTGAAATAATAATAGTAAATTTATGTTGAATCGTCGAGATTTAAGGATTCAATATAGTTTATAAAACAAAACATTAGAATCGATGAATCTTTATTCATTGAAATTTATATGATAATTTGAATCTTTATTAAATAAACAATAAAATAATCTTTAGTTAGTATCGTGTATCGTATTGTTGTAAGTTCGGTTTTAATAATGAACTTTGGTATACTAAAAACTAAGTTTTCAAAAAAGCAGTTAAAACTCCATAGTTTTAGACTGAGCTATAGAACCGGGAATTGTTCCTTTTATTTTTTTGGATTCGTTTTTATTTATCCAATGTTATTTTATAGATTCAAACAAAACGAAAAAAATAAAATGTATTATTTAATGAAGAAAATTAAATAACTAGGATTTTCTATGTATAACAATTTGATTACTAAATCATAAGAATTTATCATTGTCTAACGATTTAGATAATATTTTATTATTATCAAAGTAAAGTATTAATATCTTTCATTATTATATTTCATTATATATTTAATTATATATTTATATATATATATAATAATTATATAATAATGGTAAGATTTACCAAATTAATTAGGTTTTTAGTTAACCATATAACAAATAAAACAACAAAATTTGTATTTCTATCACGATCATACTCTACTTTTCACAATAGAAATTTTTTTTCTATTGTGAAAAGTAGATACAAAAAAACCCCAAACCCAATATACATACCCTTATTCTACATATCACATCCACATATGATATTTATATACCACAGCAATTAGTTCCAACTGATCCTGTTTGATATTGAGGAGTTCAATACACTAATTAATGTTAATCATTTATTTTAAAATACTTGACGTTTTTCGGGGTATGTCAATTCCGATTATTCCACGACTTTATTATTTGTTTGTTGTACAAAAAAACTTTTTGAACGTCCGGTAGAAACCGATTTTGCTAAAGAAAAAGCCTTTACTGCAGCTAAATTTCCTTTTTTCTTCCAAATATTTTTACGAATACGTTTTTTTGACATAGAAGTACGTTTTTTGGGGACTGCCATTCAAAAAAAGGGTTACTTATTTTTATCATTGTATGTGAAAGACATGTATTGTTCAAAATGAATTGTTCCTTTTAGCTGTTATCCATATTTATTCCGTAGTAAAATAGTAAAAAAACATTTAATTTTTCAAACACATTAAAAAAACCTATGAAAACATAAACATATAATAAAATTAAAATTAAAAAATGGAAACATACACATTAATATATTTAAAATATAAATAATTTAATCATATATATGATATATATATATATAATATATATGGATCATAGTAATTACGCATATGTATATGTATACATACCTTATGACATATATAATATAGCTAAGGTATAGCTAAGAAAAAAAAATACAAGTACAAGAAAGGAAGGAAATTATTTTTTATTAATTGATTAAGGTAAGAATGCCATACCCATAATTGAAATTACAATTCGAATTAGTAGTTAATCTGTTAACTAAGATATTTGATTACCCAATAACAATAATCTTATTTATTTTTTTAATTTAAATTAAAAGTACGGATCGTACTATCTATATTCGAATTAAGTATTCCTTTTGGTATAACCATTTTTCCTTAATATACTATATTATATAATATGCCTATAAATTACCAGGATGGAATATTGTATTATTCCAGTTTTAGTAGAATGATTAAAAATTTCATTTTTTATTATGGAACATACATATCAATATGCATGGATAATAACTTTTCTTCCACTTCCAGTTACTATGTCAATAGGATTTGGGCTTATACTTATTCCGACAGCAACAAAAAATATTCGTCGTATATGGGCTTTTCCTAGTATTTTTTTCTTAAGTATAGCTATGGTATTTTCAGCCAATTTATCTATTCAAGAAATAAATGGAAGTTCCATCTATCAATATCTATGGTCTTGGACCATCAATAATGATTTTTCCTTAGAGTTCGGATATTTAATCGATCCACTTAGTTCGATTATGTCAATACTAATTACTACTGTTGGAATTATGGTTCTTATTTATAGTGACAATTATATGTCCCATGATCAAGGATATTTAAGATTTTTTGCTTATATGAGTTTTTTCAATGCTTCTATGTTGGGATTAGTTACCAGTTCAAATTTGATAAAAATTTATGTTTTTTGGGAACTAGTGGGAATGTGTTCTTATTTATTAATAGGATTTTGGTTCACACGACCGACTGCAGCAAGTGCTTGTCAAAAAGCTTTTGTAACTAATCGTGTAGGGGATTTTGGTTTATTATTAGGAATCTTAGGTTTTTATTGGATAACTGGTAGTTTTGAATTTCGGGATTTGTTCGAAATAACTAACAACTTGATATACAATAATGGGGTCAGTTCTTCATTTGCTACTTTGTGTGCCTTTTTATTATTCCTCGGTGCAGTTGCTAAATCCGCGCAATTCCCCCTTCATGTATGGTTACCTGATGCAATGGAAGGACCTACTCCTATCTCGGCTCTTATACACGCTGCTACCATGGTAGCAGCGGGAATTTTTCTTGTAGCTCGACTTCTTCCTCTTTTCATATCCATACCTTACATAATGAATATTATTTCTTTAATAGGTGTAATAACAGTACTATTAGGAGCTACCTTGGCTCTTGCTCAAACAGATATAAAAAGAAGTTTAGCCTATTCTACAATGTCTCAATTGGGTTATATTATGTTAGCTCTAGGTCTAGGTTCTTATCGAGCTGCTTTATTCCATTTGATTACTCACGCCTATTCTAAAGCTTTATTATTTTTGGGATCCGGAGCCATTATCCATTCAATGGAACCTGTTGTTGGATATTCACCAGATAAAAGTCAGAATATGATTCTGATGGGCGGTTTAAAAAGATATGTTCCAATTACAAGAACTACTTTTTTATTAGGTACACTTTCTATTTGTGGTATTCCACCTCTTGCTTGTTTTTGGTCCAAAGATGAAATTCTTAATGAGAGTTGGTTGTATTCACCAATTTTTGCAATAATAGCTTGTTTCACAGCAGGATTAACTGCATTTTATATGTTTCGCGTGTATTTACTTACTTTTGATGGGCATTTACGCATAAATTGTAAAAATTACAGTAGCACCAATAATAGCTCGTTCCATTCAATATCTTTATGGGGAAAAGAAGTTCCAAAAAAAGTTGATAGAAATTTTATTTTATCAAAAATAGAGAATATGGTCTTCTTTTTTTCAAAGGATAGATATAAAATATCTAGTAATCTAAAAAAAAGAAGACCATATTCTTTCGAAAAAAAGTACACTTATACTTCTATGTATCCTCACGAATCGGACAATACTATGCTATTTCCTCTGTTTGTTTTGGTACTATTTACTTTGTTTGTTGGAACAATAGGAATTCATTTTGATTATGGAATAATATATTTTGATATATTATCAAAATGGTTAACTCCATCGATAAATCTTTTACATTCCAATGTGAGTTATTCCGTGGATTGGTATGAATTTTTTACAAATGCAATTTTTTCGGTAAGTATAGCTATTTTTGGACTATTAATAGCATATGTTTTATATGGGTCTGTTTATTCATTGTTCCAAAATTTAGAATTCATTAATTCATTTATAAAAGGAGGTCCTAAAAGAATTTTCTTGGACAAAATAAAAAATAGAATATACAATTGGTCCTACAATTGTGGTTATATAGATATTTTTTATACTAGAGTTTTTACCTTGGGTATAAGGGGATTAACCAAACTAACTCAGTTTTTTGATAGAAATATAATTGATGGAATTATCAATGGGGTTGTTGTTGCAAGTTTATTTATAGGGGAAGGAGTTAAATCTACGGGAGGTGGACGAATTTCTTCTTATCTATTTTTGTATTTATTTTATGCATCAATATTTTTATTCATTTTTTTATTCTTTTATAATTTATTTTAATTTAATATTTAATAATTTTCTATTTGCTTTTTTAATTTTTCTTTTTGATTCGGCCATAAATACACTGTATAGAAATTTTCTTTTTTGTAATGAATTGATCGGTCTTTTTCTTTTTTATATGAAGAAAATTTCATTGATTCTTTATTGTGAATCGTACAATTTTGATTGATTTTTTTTCGCCATTTTTTCGCTACTAATACTAATCGAGACCATTTGCTCTGAGATAAATTGTATGCATAATTAGCCTTTAACCAGTTTTTCCATTCATTCATTCCAGGCTTTTTTATTTTCTTATACTTATACCTTGATTTGGAGTTAAATATTCCTCGGGTTATAGAATAATACTTTATCTTGTCCTTAATAAAAGGATGGGTACCGCGATATTGAAGTACAGATCTAAAGTGATGGTTGTTAAGTAATTGGGTTTGTGATATTTTGTAAAATACATATGCTTGGGACAAGGAAGATAAATCGTAATAAGTATTTGAATTATTACTAGGATTAGAAAAGTCCTTTTCTTTTTCTATAGTCGAAATAAAGTTCATTGTATGTTGATCTGTTTCATCAATTCCTTCTTGATTTCTTTCATCGTTGTAAATGGATTCATTGATAATTTTTTTTGTTGAAAGTTGTGCATTGACCTTCGAAATGCTAACCATACATAGCAGGATATCCATGTATATTTTTTCAATGAAAGATTTCATAAAATAATGTGATTTGCATATTAATCGAGTATTTATTCTTTTGAATATCCGCCAAATATCTTTCTTTAATTCTGGTCTTTTATCATCATAGGCTGGAACTTTTTTTTTCTTTTCTTTTGCGATTTCTTCTATTTGATTCCTGATTATGATTGTCTTATCAGCAAGATCTTTCATTTCATTTTCTATGAATAAAAAATTTGTCCAATTCATAGATTGAATTTGCATGGTCGATTCAGGAATAATCTTATTATTATCTTTTGAATCTTTTGCATTTTCATTTGGTTCATATACTTTCACCTTCTTGAATTCAAATAAATAAATTGGGTTTACTTTTTCAAGTTTATTCATTATTCGTTTTAGAACTGGAAAAATTTGGATAACCCATGGTTTTGAAACTTTTACTTTTAGAGGTAGAAAATAATTCTTTTTCACTTTTCGAATATTTTTTTTTAGTTCTTTATATATGGGTTCAAAAAAAGAAGGTAGGGTTCGGGCAGGACCAAAAGGAAGTTCTGTTTCCGTTCCCCAAACTGTTAAAAAACTAGAATTTTCTTGTTTTACTTTTTTTTTCATTGGATCTCCATGATGAGATCGTAGTTTAGATCTTCGCCAAGGTTTTAAACGGAAAGGAAATAGAATTTTTACCTGAAGACCATCTGTTAACCAATCTTGAGGAAATTCTGTTTCTGATAGTGGAATACCATTATACGTACATTTAACATGCATTTCACTCTTCCAGTCCTTAAAATCCTCATACCACTCGGGGTATTGGAATAATAACATACGTCCAACATTTTTAGCTATTATCAATGAAGGCAATATAATGTTTTTTCTAAGAAAAGCGTGGATCAGGAGTATCAAACTTCTTATTGCTTGAGCAAATATAACGCTATCCCAAATTTCTGCTATTGCCATTCGTTCATTTTCTTCTTCTCTCTTCTTCTCGTTTTCATCGAGAGCCTTCAGAGTTTTCTTCATCTTTTCTTTCTCAAAATCGTCAATTTTTAATTCCGTTTTTGGTTTTTTCTTCGCAAAATTCCTAAAAATAGACTTAATATTTTGATCGATCTTGTTTAAAAGAGAAAAAAAAAATATGTTTTCTACTCGATCAAAAAAAAGCGGAGAATTTACATATGCTTGGAATGTGTTCCAAATAACTGTTTTACGTCTTTGAGCGCGTAAGGATCCTTTGATTAGACCTCGACGAAAATCAGGTTGTTGTGAGTAACGTATCAAAGCCAACTCGTTTATTTCATCATCGTTAGTCTCGGGATTCACGCTGTAGTCAGTATAAATCACCACTCGTCTGGCTTTTCTTGTACGAATTTCCTGATCTTGTTTCATTAGTTGCTCATGTTCATCTTCTTCATCTTCATCCTGTGCTAGTGCTTCTAACTCTTCAGTTAGTTTGTATAACCGTTGAGGAATTTTTTGAATGATTTTTTCTTTAAGGATTTCTTCTCCTTCTTCAATGATTTCTTCTCCATTGGTTGTAATTATATCGAATACGGATTTCAAAGATTTTGCTTTATTTTCTGAATTTCTTTTTATTTCTTCTTCCAATAAAGAAGATTTTTTCAAATGAGAATTGGGTATGTACTCAAAAGATAATTGATCAATTGACGTTAACGAATTAATAATATAATTCCATGGTGATTTTTCATTAAGTGGATTTTTTTCATGTTCAAATTCTTGGTAATTATTAGAAATCGAAAATAGCCCATGAAGCTTATTTATCCAAACTATTTTCGTGGAATTTTCTTTCGAAGTAATTAAATGATTCATGGTTGTATGTGAATAGAATTTGTTTATTTTTCCACGATATGCGCCATTCAAAAGAGGATCATATGCTTTTGGCAAGTATTCTTGTTTATTCTCATCATTGCATAATCTGGTCCTTTTTTCTAGTATATCTAGAGTAAGAGATACTTTTTCTTTTTCTATAATTTTTATTCTACTTATTAATTCATTACTCAAGTTGTACTTTTTTTGCTCATTGGTAGAAACCCAATAATTATATAGGTCTTCATGGATAAATTTTTCTGTCGTGTACAAAGAAATTTTACGTTCTATCATTTTTGAAAAAATCAATAAACTAGGTGGATATGTAAAAGATATTGTTTGTTTTCCATCACTTAAACATGTATAAAAAAAATATTGTGACATTTCATTTCGTATAGAAC